TCATATATGTCAAAGTGATGGAAAAGAACGAATATCTTTCACGTATCCACCGAGTTTATCTACTTTTTTGAAAATGATGGAAAAAAAAATAGATCTCTTCACAAGAGATAAAATTTCCTCTAATAATAATGAATTGTCTAATTATTGGAGCTCCACTCATAACGAAAAAAGAAAGAAACTAAGCAATGAATTTTTGAAAAGGGCTCAAGTTCTAGATAAGAAATATAAGAATAAGAGATTTAAGAAATTTTTTCCTGTGGATGTATTTGAAACCCCAATTAGATTGTGTAATGATAAGAAAAAAAAAAAATACTTAACGAAAATATATGATCCTTTGTTGACTGGACGTCTTCGTGGACAAATCGAAAAAGGCTTTTCACCATCAATTATAAATGAAACTTACACAACAAATAACATTTTGATAAACAAGATTCACGGTCTCCTTCTTTCTATTAATAGTAATTATCCAGAATTTGAGCAGAAAATAGATCAGTTTGATAGAAAATTGTTATTAACTGAAATTGGTTTTTTTTTTAACTTAATTAGTAAATTTTCGGAAAAATCAGTATCCAGTTTGAATTTTGATGGACTTTATTTATTTCCAGAATATGAACAAGTAAAAATATATTCCGAAGAAAAAAAAACAAAAAAAAATTTTTTATTCGACGCAATTAGAACTGATTGGAACAATCAAACAATTTTTAATAGAAAAAAATGTATTGGAATAAACGAAATCAGTAAACAAGTTCCTCGCTGGTCATACAACTTAATCGACGAAGTGGAGCAATTGACGGAAAGAATAGTAAAAGATGCTCATATACGTTCCCCAAGAACCGAACGTATAGTTGTTTTTGATGGTAACACAGACTCGCTGAATTTATCTCCTCAAAATCAAAATATTTCTAATACTGATGACAATAGGATGCCGGAACCTGACCTAAATCACGAATTTGCTCTACTAAAGTATTCGCGCGAACCAGATTATTCCCGAGAAATAATAAGAGGATCTATGCGCCCTCAAAGGCGTAAAACAGTGACTTCGAAACTATTTCAAAGCAATGTTCATTCCCCTATTTTTTTGGAGATAATAGACGACTACCCGTTCTTTTTTGGCGATCTTTTCGATGATATATCCCAATATTTGAAAGAATATTTCAGGAAACCCGGTACGGACAATTCCGAATTTTTGGATTTTGAGAAAAGGATAGAACAAAAAAACAAAGAGGACAACAAAGACGAGGCTGAAAGAAGACTTCGAGAAATCGAAGAATCCTGGGAAAGTATTCTATATGGTCTAATAATTAGAAGTTTTGTATTACTAACCCAATCAATTATTAGAAAATATATTCTATTACCTTCATTAATAATAACTAAAAATATAATTCGTATCCTATTATTTCAAAATCCCGAATGGTCAGAAGATTTTAGAGATTGGAGAAAAGAAGTGCATATTAAATGCACCTATCAGGGCATTCCAGTATCCCAAAACGAATTACCAAAAAACTGGTTCAACGACGGTATTCAGATAAGGGTCTTATCTCCTTTTGTTCTGAAACCTTGGCACAAATCTAGGGTACGATCTACTGAAAAAAAAAAAGATCCACTGAAAAAAAAAAATATATTAAGTCAAAAAAATAACTTCTGGTTTTTAACAGCTTATGGAACACTAATCGAATCGTACCTTGATGATCATTTCCCGAATCCAATTTCATTTTTGGATCCCATTTTAAAAAAAATTAAAAAACAATTGAAAAAAGATTTGAAAAATCGTTTTTTTCTAGTTCTAAACATTTTTAATGAAAGAAAAACACGGTTTCGAACCATGTTAAAAGAAATAGAAAACTGGAACCTAAAAAGTATTCTATTTAGGTTCAAAAAAATAGGTGAATTGAGTGACAGCAAAAAAATAGATGAATTGAGTGACAGCAAAAAAAATTCAACAATTAGTGAGAATAATCCAATGATTGAGGAATCACCCGTTATAATTCAATCCATTAATTGGACAAGTTCTTCATTCACAGAAAAAAGGATAAAAGATCTTAATGTTAAAACAGAGACAATTAGAAAACAAATAGAAAAAATGAGAGAAGAAAAGAAAGAAGGGGTTATAAATTCAGAAAAAAATGTGAATTCGAACAAAACAATTTATGATGCTAAAACATTCGAATTACAAAAAAATATTTTTCAAATATTACAAAGAAGAAATGTTCGATTAACCCGTAAATTCTATTCTTTTTTCAAAGTTTTCATGGAAAGCATATACATAGATATCCTTTTATGGATCAGTAGTATTCCTAGGATCCATGGACAACGTTTTCTTGATTTTCTTGAATCAACAAACCAAATTGTAAATAAATCCATTTACAAAAAAAAAAAAAATGAAGAAAAAATTTATAAAACAAATGAAAGTATAATTCCATTTATGTCGGTTATTGACAAATCTTGGAATATTACGAATATGAATTCACAGAATTCTTGTGATGTATCTTCTTTGTCACAAGCATATGTATTTTTTAAATTAGCACAAATCCAATTTAGTAATGGAGATAAATATAAGTTAAGATCTATTTTTGAATCTCATTCCAAATTAAGACATAAGAACCGTCCAGATTCTTTAATGAATCAATGGACAAATTGGTTAAAAAGTCATTATCAATATCATTTACCTCAGAGCAGATGGTCGACATTAGTACCACAAAACTGGAGGAATAGAATCAATGAACATCGTTTGGTTCAAAAAAAAGAGTTAGTTGAGTATGATTCATATGAAAAAAGCCAATTAATTCTTGACAAAAAACAACAAGTAGACTTATTAGAAATAAAAAAAAAAATTAAAAAACAATATAGATATGATCTTTTTTGTTATCAATATATTAATTATACAGATAATCAAAAATCCGATATTTATGGATATAGATCATCACCACTCCAAGCAAACAAAAAGGAAGCGATTTCTTATAATTACAACACATGTAAAAACCAATTATTTGAGATAATTGGCGATATTTCTATCGAAAATTATATAGCAGAAGATTATATAGCAGAAGATGATATTGATATTATGGATATGGAAATGGATATGGAAAAAAATATGGATAGAAGGTATCTAAATAGGATGGTAAGGAATTTACAAAGAAAAAAGAATTCAATACCGAATAAGAAATTACCAAATCCGAGATTTTGGTTCTTTTCAAAATTAAGGATATTTTATGATGCATATAAGAAGAATCCATGGATCCAACCAAGACTAATAAAACGCCTTTTTTTGGAAGTGAGTGGTGTTAAAAATAGTATTACTGCGTTAGAAACTAAAGAATACGCGAGGGAAATCAATTTGAAATCATACAGCTCAAACCATTCCGTATCAAACGAGAGCTTTGATTTTGATAAATACAGGTACGATCTAAAGGGAGAACGGGACTTCTTACTAGAAAAATATTTGGGTTTTTATTTGGACTTTGATACTTCCCTCCAAGAAAACTTAATGAATAATATCAACTTATATTGTCTCATGGTTAGATTGAAAAGTGTAAGACAATTTTTTATAATGTCTCTTCAAAAGGCAGACCTAGATATAGAGAGTATGGTCGTTCCGCTGATGAAGGAGGATTTCCCTCTTACTGGATACAGGGACAATTACGAATTCAACGACGAGCTAATGTTTATTATTGAACCTGCTCGCCTGTCTATAAAAAACTATGAACAATTTTTTATATATCAAACCATACGTCTACCGTTGATTCATAAGAGTAAGAGTAAACGCAAAATTTTGAAAAGAAAACCAGAAAAAAGTCGTGTTGATCAAAAGATAAGAGAAACTCAAAATCATTATGATTTGCTTGTTCCTGAAAATCTTTTGTCCACCAGACGTCGTAGAGAATTGAGGATTCTGATTTGTTTCAATCCTAGGAATAGAAATACTGTGCATAGAAACGCAATAAATGACAATGAGAATAAAATAAATAATCAAGTTTTGACTAAAAATAAAGATCGTGATAGTGAAACAAAAAAACTAAGACATTTAAAATTCTTTCTTTGGCCAAATTATCGATTAGAAGATTTAGCTTGTATAAACCGCTATTGGTTTGATACCCATAATGGAAGCCGTTTCAGTATATTAAGGATACATATGTATCCGCGATTGAAAAATTGATTGACAATCTACATTTCTCTTCTATTTATCGTTATCATACTATTTGTCGTAACATATCTGATATCCGAAACATATATATATAAATTATAATTTATATATATATAAATTTATAATATTATATATATAATAAAATATATATATAATATTATAAATTTAAACAAAAAAAAGAAATAAATGCGGACACGCATTGTGGTATTGATATGAATTCAATGATGTATCTATTAGATAGAAATAAATAGAAAAATGAATAAAAAAAATCGTCTTATTTTTATTTCAAGTGTACAAGACAATAGAATTTTTTATTTTCTGAATCCGTAAATATAGTATTTTATATCTATTTTAATTGCATTCCGTACTAATAATATACTAATAAATTATATTTGAAAAAAAAAAGAAATTCAGAATTGTTAAGTAAATTAAGATCATTTTATATACAAAATTAAAAACGAGTGTCATTACTATTACTGATCAATAAAAATATCTACCAAAAAGGAGGGGGGGGAGAAAAGCTTTCATTTTATGATAAAAAATTCATTTATACCTGTTATTTCAAAAAAAAAAAAAGAAGAAGAAAATCCTGGATCAGTTGAATTTCAAGTAGTCAATTTCACGAATACGATACGAAAACTTACTTCACATTTTGAATTCCATCCAAAAGACTATTTATCTCAAAGAGGTTTACGTAAAATTCTGGGAAAACGGCAACGACTACTGTCTTATTTGTCAAAGAAAGATAAAATACGTTATAAAAAATTAATAAATCAGTTGGGTATTCGGGATTCACAAATTCGTTAATTTCAACAGTCATTTTCAATTATTCGATTTATTAGATCCGGAATTTTGATGAACTTTTTTTTTTAACGATTCATGGAAGAATGAATCGAGGAAAAACCTATGAATGTCCCAGCTACAAGAAAAGACCTCATGATAGTCAATATGGGGCCTCAACACCCATCAATGCATGGTGTTCTTCGACTTATTGTTACTCTCGATGGGGAAGATGTTATTGATTGTGAACCAATATTGGGTTATTTACACAGAGGTATGGAAAAAATTGCGGAAAACCGAACAATTATACAATATCTGCCTTATGTAACACGCTGGGATTATTTAGCTACTATGTTCACAGAAGCAATAACCGTAAACGGACCGGAACAATTGGGAAATATTCAAGTACCTAAAAGAGCCAGCTATATACGAGTAATTATGTTGGAGTTAAGTCGTATAGCTTCTCATCTACTATGGCTGGGACCTTTTATGGCAGATATTGGTGCACAAACTCCTTTTTTCTATATTTTTAGAGAAAGAGAGTTAATATATGATCTATTTGAAGCTGCCACAGGCATGAGAATGATGCATAATTTTTTTCGTATCGGCGGAGTAGCGGCTGATCTACCTTATGGTTGGATAGATAAATGTTTTGATTTCTGCAATTATTTTTTAACAAGGGTTATTGAGTATCAAAAACTTATTACGCGAAATCCAATTTTTTTAGAACGGGTTGAGGGAGTAGGTGTTGTTGGTAGAGAGGAAGTTATAAATTGGGGGTTATCGGGACCCATGCTTCGGGCTTCTGGAATACAATGGGATCTACGTAAAATTGATAATTATGAGTGTTATGAGGAATTTGATTGGGAAGTTCAATGGCAAAAAGAAGGGGATTCATTAGCTCGTTATTTAGTTCGAATTGGTGAAATGATGGAATCGATAAAAATTATTCAACAGGCTTTGGAAGGAATTCCAGGTGGGCCATATGAAAATTTAGAAATTCGCGGCTTTGATAGAGAAAAGGAGCCAGAATGGAATGATTTTGAATATCGATTTATCGGTAAAAAATCATCTCCGACTTTTGAATTGCCGAAACAAGAACTTTATGTGAGAGTTGAGGCGCCCAAGGGAGAATTGGGAATTTTTCTAATAGGAGATCAGAATGGTTTTCCTTGGAGATGGAAAATTCGTCCACCAGGTTTTATCAATTTGCAAATTCTTCCTCAATTAGTTAAAAGAATGAAATTGGCTGATATTATGACAATACTAGGTAGCATAGATATCATTATGGGAGAAGTTGATCGTTGAAATGATAATTGATACAACGGAAGTCCAAGATATAAATTCTTTTTCCGGGTTAGAATCTTTAAAAGAGGTCTATGGAATTCTATGGATACTTGTACCGATTTTGATTCTTGTATTGGGAATCACAATAAGTGTACTAGCAATTGTATGGTTAGAAAGAGAAATATCTGCAGGGATACAACAGCGTATTGGACCTGAATACGCCGGCCCTTTTGGAATTCTTCAAGCTCTAGCAGACGGAACAAAACTACTATTCAAAGAGAATCTTATTCCATCTAGGGGAGATATTCGTTTATTCAATATTGGACCATCCATATCAGTCATATCAATTCTAATAAGTTATTCAGTAATTCCCTTTGGCTATAACTTTGTTTTATCTGATTTCAATATCGGTGTTTTTTTATGGATTGCTATTTCGAGTATTGCTCCCATTGGACTTCTTATGTCAGGATATGGGTCAAATAATAAATATTCCTTTTTGGGTGGTCTACGAGCTGCTGCTCAATCGATTAGTTATGAAATACCATTAACTCTATGTGTCTTATCAATATCTCTACGTGCGATTCGTTGAAACATAAAAATCTATTTGATGCTATTGCTATGCCCTTTTCTTTATAGTACTAGATAGGAAAGGAGTCGAATAAATTGAATAGAAACCTTCATTATGTTTATTTTTCACAATTCGGATTGAAGAACAAAATTAGATAGTTATATGAGTGAAATAAAACAGCTTATATTGAATATAATTTCAGAATACTATATTTATTACAGTTAATAGATAGTAGTATGATTTGAAATGGCAGTAAAAATATTAAGTCTCATTTTCTATGTATAAGAATGAAGTGAAATAAAATTATAAATAGAAGAAGTCATTTAACCCAAGATTGGATAATTTGTCATCCTATTTTGAAGCGGGCTCAAAATACCAACCTTATTGAGTTTTAATTACCAGTTGTATGAATTATCATAGACGTATTAACATAAATAAGGGGGTTAATCAAAAAAGGAGTGGATGGTTAGAAACACCAAGATACACAAAGGATTAGTAACGCAGATTTTGTAAATTATCCAAAAGATAGTTTACGCATAATAGAAAAAGAATACTAATTGGGGCTTTAAGTTGGTAGAAAAAAGAAAGCAGTACTCCCCACAACTCCGATCCAGAGTATGCTTCCATCCACTGATTAAATAAATTACTATCCGGAACGAAAAAATCCTTTAAAATTTTTTAAGTCCCCTTTTCATAGCACAAAAAAGAAGAATAGGAACGAAAAAAATACAAGAAATCAAAAATGAAAAAGCGATCTCCTTTTCGTTTTTGATTTCTTCTATCGATATTCATTCATTCATTCATGGATATAAAATTCATATCATAATTAAGAAACGAATGTGTAATTCTTTTTCGTAATTCAAAATAATGAGGGTTATTGAGAATTTTCAAAGAGTATTTTATTGACGAATTCCGTTATTACTCAACAAATTCAAATTTTGATTTTTAAGGGATGAGATCAATTCAGAAGTACTTTATTGTATCTTTTATTCAAAGGGATTTCTTTTTCTTATTTAGTTATTTCTAGAACAGACAGAATTGAATTGGTCTAATTCAGAACCGTTCGATAAATTAAAATCTTATATATCTTAGGGATATATCAAGAGATAAATAATCGACCCGGTCCTTAGATTTACTTAAGGCTTTCCAGGAGCCGTATGAGATAAAAATCTCATGTACGGTTCTGTAATAGAGATGGGAACAGTAATGTTATCACCGACTAGGATTATCTAACAGTTTAAGTACAGTTGATATAGTTGATGCGCAATCAAAATATGGTTTGTGGGGATGGAATTTGTGGCGTCAACCTATGGGTTTCATCGTTTTTCTAATTTCTTCGCTAGCAGAATGTGAAAGATTACCTTTTGATTTACCAGAAGCAGAAGAAGAATTAGTAGCAGGTTATCAAACAGAATATTCGGGTATCAGATTTGGTTTATTTTACGTTGCTTCCTATTTAAACTTATTAATTTCTTCATTATTTGTAACAGTTCTTTACTTGGGCGGTTCAAATATATCTATTCCGTACATATTCGTTTCTGAGTTTTTTGAAATAAATAAAACATATGGGGTTTTTGGAACTACAATTGATCTCTTTATTACATTAGCGAAAACTTATTTTTTCTTATTCCTTTCTATCATAACAAGATGGTCTTTGCCTAGGCTAAGAATGGATCAATTATTAAATCTTGGATGGAAATTTCTTTTACCTATTTCTCTCGGTAATCTATTATTAACAACTTCATCTCAACTGTTTTCACTGTAAAAGATTGATCTTCTATATTCATTACCTGTCTCAAATAAGAGAAAGAAATAAAAAAAATATTCATATTTACAATATGTTCCTTATGGTAACTGGGTTCATGAATTATGGTCAACAAACAGTCCGAGCTACAAGATACATTGGTCAAAGTTTCATGATTATCTTATCTCACGCAAATCGTTTACCCGTAACTATTCAATATCCTTATGAAAAATTAATCACATCGGAACGTTTCCGCGGTCGAATCCATTTTGAATTTGATAAATGCATTGCTTGTGAAGTATGTGTTCGTGTATGTCCTATAGATTTACCCGTTGTTGATTGGAAACTGGAAACGGAGATTCGAAAGAAACGATTGCTTAATTACAGTATTGATTTTGGAATCTGTATTTTTTGTGGTAACTGTATTGAGTATTGTCCAACAAATTGTTTATCAATGACTGAAGAATATGAACTTTCAACTTATGATCGTCACGAATTGAATTATAATCAAATTGCCTTGGGCCGTTTACCGATGTCAGTAATTGATGATTATACAATTCGAACAATTCAAATAAAAAAATAAATAATATTAAATTGTTAGATATCTTATATCTACTTTTAAACTTTAGTTTTAGTATAGTTTCAAACTACTCTTTAGTATAAAGACTCGAATGACATCAATTAGATAACTGTAACTATATCAATTCAAACTGCTTAAGATTTTTTTCAATGCAAAGAAAATTTTAAGTATATAAACAATTTTTTCCTGGTCATATCAATAAGGTCATGAAATTTCGATTTCTTTCTCTTTTTTTATATAATGGATTTGCCCGAAACGCTACACGATTTTCTTTTAGTCTTTCTGGGATCGGGTCTTATATTAGGAAGTCTAGGAGTAGTATTACTTACCAACCCAATTTTTTCTGCTTTTTCGTTGGGACTAGTTCTTGTTTGTATATCTTTATTCTATATTTTATCAAACTCGCACTTTGTAGCTGCATCACAGCTACTTATTTACGTGGGAGCTATTAACATTTTAATTATATTTGCTGTGATGTTCATGAATAGTTCCGAATATTACCAAGATTTTCATCTTTGGACTGTTGGGGATGGAATTACTTTGATAGTTTGTACAAGTATTTTTGTTTCACTAATAACCACTATTCCAGATACATCATGGTACGGAATTATTTGGACTACAAGACCAAATCAGATTATTGAGCAAGATTTGATAAGTACTAGTCAACAAATTGGAATTCATTTATCAACAGATTTTTTTCTTCCATTTGAACTAATTTCAATAATTCTTTTAGTTTCTTTGATAGGTGCAATTGTCGTAGCCCGCCAGTAAGAAATCTTTAGAAAACAGATAATATAAATGCAGATTCCATTTTTTTTCATTTTATCACATTTTTCTGTCGAATTCTATGTGAAGTGAAAGAGTTTTTATGTAGAAACTTTTTTTTCTAGTGTCGATCTAGTCTTTTGTTCCGGACTTGTTATATTCTTTAGTCAATCGAATCTGTTGAATTGTTGTTCATATTGAAATGAATCCAAATTAATAAGGAGTTTGTCAATGATGCTCGAACATGTACTTGTTTTGAGTGCCTATTTATTTTCTATTGGTCTCTATGGATTGATTACGAGCCGAAATATGGTTAGAGCCCTTATGTGTCTTGAACTTATACTGAATGCAGTTAATATAAATCTTGTAACTTTTTCTGATTTTTTCGATAATCGCCAATTAAAAGGAAATATTTTTTCAATTTTTGTTATAGCTATTGCAGCCGCTGAAGCAGCTATCGGACTGGCTATTGTTTCCTCCATTTATCGTAACAGAAAATCAACCCGTATCAATCAATCGAATTTATTGAATAAATAGCATTAATCATAACTAATAAAAAAAGTAGAATTTCAAATAGTGTAATATTTATTAATTCAAATTAATATGTATTCTACACAACTTATGATGATGTTTGCATTTGCTAAATCCTAAGAAATCAAAGTATTCTGGTCCTCTTCTATTGCCTCTTCTAAATTTATCTAGGGGTCTTGATTAACAATATTCTGACAAATCATTGATTCATCTGGTGTATCAATATATATGATTCATTTACGAGTTTACTAGATCGATAATTTTCATTTTTGATGTTCAAAAATTACTATAGATACAATGTCACATTCAGTAAAGATTTATGATACATGTATAGGATGTACTCAATGTGTTCGAGCCTGCCCCACAGATGTATTAGAAATGATACCTTGGGATGGATGTAAAGCTAAGCAAATAGCTTCGGCCCCAAGAACGGAGGACTGTATTGGTTGTAAAAGGTGTGAGTCTGCTTGTCCGACGGATTTCTTAAGTGTTCGGGTTTATTTAGGGCCTGAAACAACTCGAAGTATGGGTCTAGCTTATTAATACGTTTCAAAAAACACCACACGAATGCGTTTTTTTTACTGGGAAAAACCCGTGCTCCAAATAAAATATTTTCTATTTTATTTGGAGCAGGGGCTTTTCTGGCCCAAGTGTATCTTATTTTTATCACGAATTATTTTCCTTGGTTAACAATCGTTGTAGTTTTCCCAATAGCTGCAGGTTCCTTAATTTTCTTATTTCCTCATAGGGGAAATAAGGTAATTAGGTGGTATAGCATTTGTATATGCTTAATCGATCTCCTTCTAACAACCTATGCATTTTGTTATGATTTCAAATTGGATGATCCACTAATTCAACTGACGGAAAATTATAAATGGATCAATTTTTTTGATTTTTACTGGAGATTGGGAATAGATGGACTCTCTATAGGACCTATTTTACTGACGGGATTTATAACTACTTTAGCCACTTTAGCGGCTCAGCCGGTTACTAGAGAATACCCATTATTCTATTTCCTGATGTTAGCAATGTACAGCGCTCAAATAGGACCATTTTCTTCTCGAGACATTTTACTTTTTTTTATCATGTGGGAATTGGAATTAATTCCTGTTTATCTACTTTTATCCATGTGGGGGGGAAAGAAACGTTTGTATTCAGCTACAAAGTTTATTTTGTACACAGCAGGGGGTTCTATTTTTTTATTAATGGGAATTCTGGGTATTGGTTTATATGGTTCTAATGAACCAACATTAAATTTTGAAACACTAACTAATCAATCGTATCCCGTGGCACTAGAAATAATATTCTATATGGGATTTCTTATTGCTTTTGCTGTCAAATCGCCGATTATACCCTTACATACATGGTTACCAGATACCCACGGAGAGGCACATTACAGCACTTGTATGCTTTTAGCCGGAATCTTATTAAAAATGGGAGCATATGGGTTGGTTCGAATTAATATGGAATTTTTTTCCCACGCTCATTCCGTATTTTCCCCCTGGTTAATGGTATTAGGTTCTATTCAAATAATCTATGCCGCTTTAACATCTTTTGGTCAACGTAATTTAAAAAAAAGAATAGCTTATTCCTCGGTATCTCATATGGGTTTCATAATTATAGGAATTGGTTCTATAAGTGATACAGGGCTCAACGGGGCCATTTTACAAATAATATCTCATGGATTTATTGGCGCTGCGCTTTTTTTCTTGGCAGGAACTAGTTATGATAGACTACGTCTTCGTTATCTTGACGAAATGGGCGGAATGGCTATCCCAATGCCAAAAATATTCACGATTTTCACTATCTTATCGATGGCTTCTCTTGCATTGCCTGGCATGAGCGGTTTTGTTGCAGAATTGATAGTTTTTTTTGGAATAATTACTAGTCAAAAATATCTTTTCATGATGAAAATACTAATTACTTTTGTAACAGCAATTGGAATGATATTAACTCCTATTTATTTATTATCTATTTTACGGCAGATGTTCTATGGATACAAGTTTTTTAATACACCAAACTCTTATTTTTTTGATTCTGGTCCGAGAGAATTATTTATTTCGATTTCTATCCTTATACCCGTAATAGGTATTGGTATTTATCCAGATTTCATTTTCTCATTCTCGGTTGACAAGGTTGAAGCTATTCTATCTAATTTTTGATAGATCGTTTTCATGAATAAATGAATTAAACCAATAAATCAAAAAGAGAAAAAAACATTTGTCCAATGAAAAAATATTTTTCCGTTAGATTTATTTTAAAAAATGGGAATTGTAATCGAATATGTTTGTTGTTTGTGAGAACCCCTTGAATCATTCCATTAATTGATTCAAAAGGGTTCTCGACGATTTATGGAAAGTATATATTTATATGCTTTCCATATTTTTATTTCTCAGGTTCTTTACTCATTTAAATTCAATTAGATGTAAATGAACCATAACTATGTAGTCCTATTCCTAATAAATTGATCCCCAAATAACATATCCAAATTATAAGAAATCCTATAGAAGCCACTATTGAAGAATTTACACCTTGCAATTTTTTATTTTTTCTAGTATGTAAATAAATCGCGAATATGGTCCAAGTAATAAAGGCCCAAGTTTCCTTTGGATCCCAATTCCAATATGATCCCCATGCCTCGTTCGCCCATACTGCTCCTGAAAGAATACCTATCGTTAAAAAGAGAAAACCCAGACTAATAATACGATAACCCCAACGATCCAATTGTTGAATAAATTGAGATCTGTAATAATTTCTAGAAGACGAAAAAGACGTTTTGCGTAAAACATTGTTTCTTTCATTCATACTCATGTATTTTATTTCAATAAAATCAACCGATTTATTTAAAAAACCCAAATTCTTTGTAAAAGCAAGAATTTGGATGACTTCTTGAAACGTAATGACTAAAATAGCCACTGATAATAATGATCCACATAAAAGAGCTGCATATCCCAATATCATCATACTTACGTGCATCATTAGCCAATGGGATTGTAAAGCGGGTACTAATATTACGGATTGGTGCATTTTGGTTAAAAGACCCGAAGTCGCAAAGCCTTGGGTAAAAATAACACTCGGTGCGATTATTGTACTTAAAAGGTTTTTATCCCTTTTAAAACCCGTAACCATATGAAAAATTGAAAAACCCCATGAAAGAAAGATTAGGGATTCATATAAATCACTAAATGGTAAATGGCCCGAAAAAAACCAACGAGTAATTAACAATCCCGTTATACAGAAAAAGGTTATTATCGTCGCCTTTTTGGACAAATCATATAATCCTACGATTTCATTCACTAATAGGGTTATCAAATGAATTGAAATAACAATTGATATGACGGAAAACGATATATGAGTTAATATATGTTCTAAAGTTGAAAATATCATATATATAATGAAAATAAATATCTATAATGAAAATAAAAAAGGTATGAATACTAGGAATAGAAAAAGGGAATTGAATTCATTATAGGACTTATTCTTTTAGAATATAGGATAGGGTACCATGCCGCTACTCGGACTCGAACCGAGATGCTCTAGCACTGCTTCCTAAGAGCAGCGTGTCTACCAATTTCACCATAGCGGCTTACTCGAAATAATAATAACTCATTCTTTAGTCTATCGTCGAGATTGAAATTGAAACAATCAATTAAATTGCAATATATTTATTTAGTACATTTCTTTACGAAACATTTATGATATTCTAAATTGATAATAATAAGTAAATTTTAAATTTGTATTTATTTGAATATCGCAAATAGAGCAATAATATATAATAGAACGTTTCGATTTCTAGTTGCTTATGACTCATTTTTTAATTATTTCATTTTATGTTATGACTTTCAAGAAATCCATTTCGATTTTTTGAATGAAAGCAAATAAAATAGTTAATTAATATATCTAAAATTTAACACTACATTCAAAAAAATTAAAAAATTTTAGATTATCTATTTAGAATATATTATATATTCTATATATATTCTAAATAGATGTTCCATATTCTATATTAGTAATTAGTATAAAATAAGTATTAAAGAATACTATTTGAATCGAGCTAATTCATATTATTTTTATTTGTTACAAAAAAAACTTTTTGACTTACCCGTAAAAATAGATTGGGCTAATGAAAAGGCTTTCAATGCTGTCCAATATCCCTTTTTTTTCCAAAAATTCTTCCGAATTTTTTTTTTTGATATAGAAGTGCGCTTTTTTGGAACTGCCATACAATTAGGATAGTTTTTTTATTGCTATAGTTCGATGTGAAAGACATTTGTTCTGTAAATGAAAACGAATTATTCTGTAATTAGCTGTATGTCTTATCTATCTGATAAGAATTCCCTCTTTTTTTATCTAAAGAAAGTAAAAAGATTGAATATTATAAACCTTTTCCAAATTTTTCCAAACATAGTATCTCTTTTTATTGTAATGTAAAATAATCAATTAGTTCAAAAATGAACGAATGTTTCTGAATCCAAAAAGTATCATTTTATTGGGTCATGTCATATGAATTGTTTTTATTTATTTAGTAATTGTAATTAATAGTCATTTTTCTTAATAAAAAAATAACTAACATAGTAATTAATATTATATTACTTATAATTAATGAATAATAAATCAATTAATATTATTTCAAATAATATTAATTTTTTTTATTTTCACTAGGAATTTTGTTATTGGCCTATTTTGACTTTGTACTTTGCAATATTGGAACGATTGTGCAAAGATTCAGAATAATTAAGAATATCAAATTCAATTGATATATAGACTTTTTTATTAACCGAACCCCTTTACAAAAGAGATAAAACAAACGAATAAGAAACAAAATTCATCAAGAATCAAAATATTTTTTATTCTTTATTTTTTTTTGTATGGAATATACACATCAATCTTCATGGATCATCCCCTTTATCCCACTTCCAGTTCCTATTTTAATAGGGGTAGGACTTCTACTTTTTCCCACGGCAACAAAAAATCTTCGCCGTATGTGGGCTTTTCCTAGTATTTTATTGTTAATGATAGTTATGATTTTTTCGATCGATCTATCTATTCATCAAATCCAGAACAGTTCTATCTATCAATATATATGGTCTTGGACTATAAATAATGATCTTTCTTTAGAGTTTGGCTACTTGATCGATTCACTTACTTCTATTATGTCAATATTAATTACTACTGTTGGTATTTTGGTTCTAATTTATAGTGATAGTTACATGTCTCATGATCAAGGCTATTTGAGATTTTTTACTTATCTGAGTTTTTTTAATACTTCAATGTTAGGATTAGTTACTAGTTCAAATTTGATACAAGTTTATATTTTTTGGGAATTGGTTGGAATGTGTTCTTATCTATTAATAGGTTTTTGGTTCACACGTCCTATTGCGGCAAATGCTTGTCAAAAAGCGTTTGTAACTAATCGTGTAGGGGATTTTGGTTTATTATTAGGAATTTTAGGTTTTTATTGGATAACGGGTAGTTTGGAATTTCGAGATTTATTTCAAATATTCAATAACTTAATTGAAAAGAATGAGGTGAATATTTTTTTTGTTACTTTGTGCGCTATCTTCTTATTTTGTGGCTCAGTTGCGAAATCTGCCCAATTCCCTCTTCATGTATGGTTACCGGATGCTATGGAAGGGCCTACTCCTATTTCCGCTCTGATACACGCTGCTACTATGGTAGCGGCAGGAATTTTTCTTGTAGCTCGACTTCTTCCTCTTTTCATCGTTATACCCTCTATAATGAGTGGAATAGCTTTGATAGGTATAATAACAGTAGTATTTGGAGCTACTTTAGCGATTGCTCAAAAAGATATTAAGAAAAATTTGGCGTATTCGACAATGTCTCAATTGGGTTATATGATGTTAGCTTTAGGTATGGGCTCTTATCGAGCCGCTTTATTTCATTTGATTACTCATGCTTATTCAAAAGCATTGTTGTTCTTAGGATCTGGATCCATTATTCATTCAATGGAAGCTATTGTTGGATATTCTCCAGATAAAAGTCAAAATATGGTTCTTATGGGTGGTTTAACAAAACATGCGCCAATTACAAAAACCGGTTTTTTAATAGGTACACTTTCTCTTTGTGGTATTCCACCCTTTGCTTGTTTTTGGTCCAAGGATGAGATTCTTAATGATAGTTGGTTGTATTCACCAATTTTAGCAATAATAGCTTGTTCAACAGCAGGATTAACTGCATTTTATATGTTTCGAATCTATTTACTTGTTTTTGAAGGATATTTAAACGTTCATTTTCAAAATTTCAATGGAAAGAAAAATAGTTCATTCTATTCAATATCTTTATGGGGCAAAGAAGAAAAAAAAAAATTAAAAAACAAAATTCATTTATTAGCTTTATTAACAACGAAAAATAATGAAAGGGCTTCTTTTTTTCGGAAGAGTACATATTCACATCGAATTAATCGAAATGTCAAAAGCATAACACGTCTTTTTCTTGATAGTACGTATTTTGGTACTAAAAATATTCCTTTTTTTTATCCTCATGAATCAGACAATACTATGCTATTTTCTATGCTTGTATTAGTACTATTTACTTTATTCGTTGGATCCATTGGAATTTCGTTTAGCCACGAAGGAATCGATTTGGATATATTATCTAAATTGTTAATTCCGTCTATAGACCTTTTACATCCAAATTCAAAGAATTCCGTGGATTGGTATGAATTTTTTACAAATGCAACTTTTTCGGTGAGTATAGCCTTTTTGGGAATTTTGATAGCGTCTTTTTTCTATAAACCCGTTTTTTCTTCTTTACAAAATTTGAACTTATTTAATTTATTTCAAAAAATTGTTCCGAAAAAAATGATTGCTGATAAAATAATCAATGTTATATATGATTGGTCATATAATCGTGGTTATATAGATGCTTTTTTTGAAGTATCTTTAATTGCGAATGTAAGAAAGTTAGCTAAATTCAATTATTTTTTTGATAGACAAGTAATTGATGGAATTCCAAATGGAGTTGGTATTTCAAGTTTTTTTATGGGAGAGGCTATCAAATATGTGGGGGGGGGGCGAATTTCTTCGTATATTTTCTTTTTTCTATTAATCTTTTTAGTAATTTGTTATTATATATTTATATAAT